CAATTCTCCCACTTAGGCTTACAATGCTTTGGGATTTATAATATCAAAACTTATTAATATTAAGTTTCTTATATTATAATGTATAATAACGGCATAGATATTCTAATCTACTTCAATATTGAATACCAGAAAACTGTATGAATGTTGTATTTATTAACTTATATTATTATTAACGCGGGTATAGCTAATCTAGATCTCCGTCTTCTCTCTTCTTTTATTGCCCTCTTGTCCTGTCGTTAATTGACAGTATGACTTAGGGCTCAATATAATTTGACCGAACAAATCATAGTTTGGTAAACCACCTTGAATCTACTGCGGAGTGAAGGATCTTGGATCCAACGCATAACCCTTTGGGAATCAGAAAGATAAAGACGAGAAAGACCAATGAAATCAAGTTTCAAGATTGTATAGTTTAATGGTAAAGTTTGATTACCATTAATCCTCAGAATAGTTAACGAGTTTTTCCGTTTTATTTATATCCTATGCATCACCTAAATCCTAAAGGCGGCTCTAGGCCTGAGTTATATTAAGTTAAGGTGGCCTTAGTTACCTATGGTATTTGTCTTATTACCTATTTCTAGTTGATTTATGAATGAAGGTGGCGTAGGCCCCTATGGTCCAGTGGTTACGACCTCTCTCTTTCACGGAGAAAACGAGGGTTCAAGTCCCTCTGGGGGTATACCAAGACTAAAGACTATAGGAGTGGGATTTTCTATAAAGTGATCCGTATTTGTCAAGTCCTTCTATTAGTCTACTCAGAAGAGACTTTCTATTTTATATCAAATGTTATATTTTATTTCAAGTGATATGTATTTGTCAAGTTGATATGTATTTGTCAAGTTGATATGTATTTGTCAAGTTGATATGTATTTGTCAAGTCTACTTGGGAGACGAAAGGAAGTTGATTATGGAACGTCTAAAATGAATTAGGCGTTGGGTCGATGCCCGAGTGGTTAATGGGGACGGACTGTAAATTCGTTGGCAATATGTCTACGCTGGTTCAAATCCAGCTCGGCCCAACAATTCGCCAATCTACTATCAGATGGTATAACCCTCTTGTTCTTAAGAAATACCTGATACAAGACAAGAGAATAAAAAAAAGAATCTAAATTTTCTGCTAGATCTCTTCTTATTTCCCTGGGATTGTAGTTCAATAGGCTAGAGCACCGCCCTGTCAAGGCGGATGTTACGGGTTCGAGCCCCGTCAGTCCCGACGGATCCAATAAGTACATCAATTCGCCTCTCCATTTTCTGTGAAATGAAGGGACAGAGAGAATAATTGAATTCCGAAGGGGTTTCCCTCTTTTTTTTTCAGGATTCTCTCGAAGAAAGAACACACCCTAAAATAAAATGAAAATAACTAAAATAGTGAAGTTGACAGAATATTTCATCTTTTCTGCCGCGACTCGTCTTTCTCATACTTCTTTGTTTTGTCTTCCAAAGAAAAGAGGATCACTAAAATTTAAAACCTAATTCCTGTCTTTTTCCACTTCGCTTGTATTGTTTGTTGGTGGGGTTTTGTAGTTAATGGAAACGGATGGGTTAGATTATACTTCATTTGATGGTTCTACAAGGAAGACCTAAGGTAGGTTATAGAAAAGAAAGAACAGAAAAGAAGGATAAATAAAGGAATTTTTGATTGGTCCGGGAATCCTATCTTGGATTCGGTATGGATAAAAGATCTTCATATGTTATATACTATTAATTCTCCACGACTAATTAATTTAATAGCTCAGATATTGTTATTCATGATATTGATCCGATTCAATATCATAGATAGGTAATGCATTCATTGAATTGACAGGTGAAAGATTTATCATCTCTATGGGATTAAATCCCGAGTTATTGTATTGTGAAATAAAAAAAAACGATGAGATTATGGAAGTAAATATTCTTGCATTTATTGCTACTGCACTGTTCATTTTAGTTCCTACTGCTTTTCTACTTATAATTTACGTAAAAACAGTAAGTCAAAATAATTAATTAATTACTTTAAATGAAACTCGACTTCTGAATTCTTTGAAGAAATCAAAAGAAAAGTATTCTATTTTTGTTGAAATCAAGGGGCTATAATCGGCGATATTCTATGAGATCCGAGAGTATGGTAAGTAAGAAAGAAATTTCTTACTTACCATACTCTCTATTAGTGTTATAGTAGTGTATAAAGTTGTACTTGACTTTCTAATAAAAAGGGTATGCTATATTAGCTTCTATCTTCAATTCAATATATGTAGTTATTAATCCATATTTGGAATTGACGTAGGACCCAATCTTTTCTTTCATACATTTATATATATATATTTATATATTCCAATATTCCAATGAATCTGAAATAATTGTTTTACTGTTATAGAATACATTTCTCCACTAGAATCTAATGGAATTTCGAAATGAAGATATTTTTATTTGAAAATTATTTCAATTTAAATAAAGAATGCGTTGCAGAACGATCTATAAAACAATTGATACCTTTTCATTTCTCAACTAAATTAGGAGTGCTTCTAAAGTCCACTTCTTCCCCATACTACGAGTGAAAGGGAAAAAGTAAAGACTACCATTAAAGCAGCCCAAGCGAGACTTACTATATCCATGTGAATTATGTCCCTTATCTCTATGATAGAATTATTCCATTATTGCTCACTAATAATAGTAGAATGAATGGTCCAGAGTCAAAAAGGGATTCTGGGCGAACACTATTGATGAATCAATCAAATAAATGGATTTTAAAAATTCCTATATGATTTATAATCCGTACCCTTTCCCGATTGTCTCTCTGAAGGAGTTGGGAGATAGTATATTATACTCTTGACGAGGGGTAAAAATTGTTTTGGGCTTTTTTTTTTTTATTTCTATAAAAGGTAAATTATCTATCCAATCTCAATCTAATAGTGATTGAATGCCTGAACACTCAGAGATTCTCGCGAGTCTCTATATGTAGATTACAGTATAGAAAGTACTTTCCCAACTAGTAGTGGAATTATCGGCCGGTTATCCAATGTAATTCAAGACCCAATCAATAGACATTACATTAGCAGTAGAAGAGAATCTGGAAGTCTTGCTTCGACCATTATAATCTTTCTTTGAATTTTAGATTCAAAGATTTCCAATCTTTTACAAAATCCCCAGAACATAAAAAAATAGCGGAACAGAATAAGAGATTTCGATTCGTTTGTTGATGAGGCGGCACCCGGATTTGAACTGGGGAAAAAGGATTTGCAGTCCCCCGCCTTACCACTCGGCCATGCCGCCAAAACGATACACAATAGGATAAAAATTTCCCTTTTTGAGTTGGATTAGTAAACTTGAGTTTATTGTACTTACATCCCTTTTTAATCCTTTTTTCTAAATTTATAAAAATTAGAAAAGAAACCGTTTTTCCCCTTTTGATTGTATTTGATCTGCCCCTTCGATTGATTGTATAGTATCTCAAAACACACAAACTTCCGCTCACTTTTATATTGAAAAATCAAATGTATATTTTCACTCAAAAAGCCTAAATTTATGGGAACCATTAACTATTTATTGACTGACAATTCGTGAATTATTCTTGGATTTGAATATAAATTTTGGTTTGCCTAATGACATAAGAATAAGCAAAAATTTTTTGATAGATACTTAATTTATTTTTTTAATCAAAAATCCTTCTCAATTTCCATTATAACAAAAATTATAGGTATATGTAAACCCCAGAACGGATATTCTTATACAGATACCAAATTGGCTATTTATAGTATGTTGCCTATAAATAAAGGGAATTCGTTGGAACAAAAAAAGGCCTGGCTGGGTATTGACCGGGCCAGGCCCAAAAGGCACTTCGAACAAAATAAAAGAAAGAAGGTGTTCTTTATTTATCTTTCTATTTGGATCTTTCGAGCATCTAAATTGAATTGCTAATTATATAATAACGATAAAGAATGTGAAAGAAATACTTTCTTTAATCCTTACTTGATGTGTAATGTAACATAGTAATTATCTTTTTCAATTGGGAGAGATGGCTGAGTGGACGAAAGCGGCGGATTGCTAATCCGTTGTACGAGTTATTCGTACCGAGGGTTCGAATCCCTCTCTTTCCGTTTCCGTTGATGAGTTTCCATTTTTTCTTTCAAATTTTGCAAACCCCTTTTTATTTTTTCCTTGTTAAATATGTGGAATAGCTAAAATAAAATCTTAAGAAAATTATAAAATCAAGCAATAAAAACAAAAAAATTATTCTTCACGTCCAGGATTACGTCCTGGATCATTGGATAGGAATCCAAAGATGAAGAGAGAAACAAAGAATATTACTACTGTATAAACGAAAAGTTTGAGAGTAAGCATTACACAACCTCCAAGATCATTTTTTGAAAAAGAAAAACGAGAAAAGACAATAGATCCTCCATTTTTATATCACATATCCTATTTTGACACCAAGAAAAGAATTATAGAAATAGAAAAGAATGTTCAGAAATTCAAATGAAGTTGAAATTTGTAATAAGAGTCTTTGATTACCACAAATCACTTTCATACCCAAATTAGATATTGTAAGGGACCCGAAGCTAATAAGGTATTTCGCCGTAAAAAGGATTAAAATCAGGAAATAGGGCGTCTCGTGGCTATCCGAGAATTTCAATGTTTGAATCGAAGGTTCATACTGTCAGACTTATTTGATCTTATCAATTGTTATAATTTTTCTCGAATAAATATGAATTTTCTAGGATAGTATTAAAGATCTTATCGAAAACTTACAGCAGCTTGCCAAACAAAGGCTAAAAGAAAAAAGAACAGGGGTATGACTGGCATAACATCTACGATTGGATTCAAAAAAGCATAGGCTTCGGGCAATTTGGCCAAGAAAAGACTACTCGGATAAAGGGCAGAATTAAGACAGATCAAACTAAAGATATTAAGCATAACAGACATTTTTTTCGTCGAGATAATTGCATTTTGATTGAGTTATTGATATAAGGAAAAATGAAGTAAAGTAAGGTAGACAAAAAATCCTTCTTTTTCCGCTCAATCAAAAATCCTCCGATTCTCAAAGGAGAATAGAAGAAATCATACTTTCATACAATATCTTAATTGAATTATATGTAATGATCAATAAATTCCGTTGAATTAATTCTAGAGATACACATGCCAAAATCCTAGCACGAATCTATAATAGATTCTATAAAGAATAAAGATTTTCTATAGTTGGACTGGAATTGACGAACACTTAATACCAATATTATTCTTTAATAGTATAAGTATCCAATAAAAATAGAAATGGGGCGTAGCCAAGCGGTAAGGCAACGGGTTTTGGTCCCGCTATTCGGAGGTTCGAATCCTTCCGTCCCAGAGCATATCCATTGTATTCTAATACTTCTTTTTTGTTCAACAAGGTTCTGTTTCAAGGTTTGGATAGACTTTTTTTATTCTTTGCGGAATCATATCTGACTTTTTTACAAACCAAACTAAATCGAGTTCAAATGACATGCAAAAGTAACTGAACCCTTTTGTGACCCATAGAAAATGGGGCATAGATCACAGTTGGAGAAAGATTACTTAACCTCAGGTTAAAAAAATATGAAAATACATATAAAACGAGGAAGTGCTTAGCCTATAGGTATGTATGGTTATCCTATTTCAGTGACAATAGTGTTTCCATTTTTGTGAAAACTCAATTGCATCCCTAAAATATGAAAATTTAAATATTTAACAATGATATTTCTTTTTATTGTTAGATCTATTTAGCTTATTTGCTTTGCATCATTAACAATTCCATTTGAAAAGAAACAAAGATCTTGCTTTTTTATGATAATAAAAAGGAGTAAAACTTGACTCAAAGAATGATGTAGAAGTAGAAAACTTTTTCAACTATCAAGATTTGTAATGATTCCTTCTAGGTTGGGAAGTTGAAAATGGTCAGTCTATCTTATTGAGTCACTTGAAGAGGCAGAGTCAAATAGAATTTATTTATTTTATTTGTGCGATTTCTGTTAGTTATGTTATTTCTATATTTGGATTTCTTAATATTTCTGTTAGATATTTTTTTGAGATAGAGATTTATAGAAAAATGTTCTATTCAGACAAAAAAAGAAGGCATTTTGCTAAAATTTCTTCAGAAAAATCTTTATTATCTGTGTAGATATTCTCTATTAAATATAAATAACTATGTCTCTGTACCGACTGAACCAATGACTATTCATGATTCCATAATTGAATCAATTCCATACTGGTTCCAAATTAGAGGAATGTTATGGTAAAACTTCGTTTAAAACGATGTGGTAGAAAGCAACGTGCGACTTGAAGGACATGATCCGGTGTGGATTCTTATTGTTACATCCACCATTTTATATAGGAATGAAGGTGCTCTTGGCTCGACGTCGTTTGTTCTATTCTACTAGAACCCTTCTTTTTTTTATTGGGTTCTAATGTAAATAGTTCATGATGGAGCTCGAGTAGAAAGTATTTATTAATTTCTCAGGGGCAACGATCTAGGGTTAATGCCAATTAATAAATTGGAACAACTTCGTAAGTATATCTTCGATATAGAAATCGAAAGGATTCCATTCCAAGAAATTTTCAAAATTGTTGGAACGGCTAAAACTTTTTCGATCGACAGTGTATCGCGCATGATTCTTTGATAGAAAGAAATCCCAAAAGGGGTATGTTGCTACCATTTTGAAAGGATTAAGAAGCACCGAAGTAATGTCTAAACCCAATGATAAAAAAAAAAAAAAAATAAATAAAGGATCCCAGAACAAGGAAACACCACTTCAATTGTCTCACGGATCCGAATAAAGAATCCAAATAAATTTTAAACGAGACAAAAACGGTGGGTTAAAGACCACTCAATAAAAAAATATCTTAAAGAAAAATCTTTAATATATTTGAGAATTATTATATTATTGAACTTGAGTTATGAGTACAAATGATTTTTTTTTCAGCAACGCAGCTAAATAAAAATGACTATGAGTTAAATTGAAATTTGAAATGATATTATAGACTAATTCATTTTACAGATTTTCTATTTATTCTAATTCTAATTTTATCCATAGACAAAACATCATTTTTTCTCGAGCCGTACGAGGAGAAAACTTCCTATACGGTTCTAGGGGGGGGGGGTTCTTTTTCATCTACATCTATCCCGATGAGCCGTCTATCGAATCGTTGCAATTGATGTTCGATCCCGAAGAGAAGGAAGAGATCTTCAGAAAGTGGGTTTTTATGATCCGATCAAGAATCAAACTTATTTAAACGTTCCCGCTATTCTCTATTTCCTTGAAAAAGGTGCTCAGCCTACAGGAACTGTTCAGGATATTTTAAAAAAGGCAGAGGTTTTGCCCTAATCAAATGAAATTCAATTAAATTAAGGAAATAAAAAATAAGGGTAGGATAATGATTTCTATATCATTTTGGATATCTTTTCTATACTAGGTTTTTTTTATTTCCTTCTTTTCTTCTTCGATTTGTATCTAGTTATCATTGTTTTTATAGAATCCTTTTTGATAGAATCCTTTTCTAAGGAAACCCTTATTT